ATGCGATGGTTATTTTCTACCAACCATAAAGATATTGGAACATTATACATTTTATTTGGAATATGATCAGGATTAGTTGGAACTGCTTTAAGTCTTCTTATTCGAGCTGAACTAGGTCAACCAGGTGCATTACTTGGTGACGACCAATTATATAATGTAATTGTTACAGCACATGCTTTTGTAATAATTTTTTTTTTAGTTATACCTATAATGATTGGAGGATTTGGGAATTGATTAGTCCCATTAATATTAGGAGCTCCTGATATAGCTTTTCCTCGCCTAAATAATATAAGTTTTTGACTACTTCCTCCATCTCTTTTATTATTATTATCATCAGCTGCTGTAGAAAGAGGAGCTGGGACTGGGTGAACAGTTTATCCCCCATTAGCTGGAAATTTAGCGCACGCTGGAGGTTCAGTAGATTTAGCTATTTTTTCCTTACACCTTGCGGGTGCTTCTTCTATTTTAGGTGCAGTAAATTTTATTACTACTATTATTAATATACGATGACAGGGAATGCAATTTGAGCGTCTTCCTCTATTTGTATGATCTGTAAAAATTACGGCTATTTTACTGCTTTTATCTTTACCTGTGCTTGCAGGTGCAATTACAATGCTATTAACTGATCGAAATTTTAACACAGCTTTCTTTGATCCTGCAGGAGGTGGAGATCCTATTTTATATCAACATTTATTTTGATTTTTTGGCCATCCAGAGGTATATATTCTAATTTTACCGGGATTTGGAATGATTTCCCATATCGTTACTCATTACTCTGCAAAAAAAGAAACATTTGGTGTGTTAGGCATAATTTATGCAATATTTACAATTGGAGTTCTGGGATTCATTGTCTGGGCCCATCATATATTTACAGTTGGTATAGACGTTGATACTCGAGCATATTTTACTGCCGCTACGATAATTATTGCAGTACCCACAGGAATTAAAGTATTTAGTTGATTAGCAACTATTCATGGTTCTAAAATTAAATATGATGCACCTATGCTTTGAGCATTAGGTTTTATTTTTTTATTTACAATTGGAGGCCTAACTGGTATTGTTTTATCTAATTCTTCATTAGATATTATATTACATGACACATATTATGTAGTTGCTCATTTTCATTACGTACTTTCGATGGGGGCTGTTTTTGCTTTATTTGGAGCATTTAATTATTGATTTCCTTTGTTAAGAGGAGTGACCCTGCATAATCGTTGGGCAAAAGCTCATTTTTATATTATATTCATTGGTGTTAATGTAACTTTTTTTCCTCAACATTTTTTAGGTTTAAGCGGAATACCTCGTCGATATTCAGATTATCCTGATTGCTATACAAAATGGAATGTTATTTCTTCAATTGGTTCAATAATTTCATTTGTTGCTGTGTTGTATTTTATAGTAATTGTATGAGAAGCATTAGTATCTCAACGAAGTGTTGTATGAAGAACTCACTTGGGAACATCACTAGAGTGAGATAATATTTTACCAGCTGATTTTCACAATACTCCTGAAACAGCAGCCTTAATAATTTAGATTTTAATTTTTAATAAAAATATGAAATGGGTCTATGAGGACAATTAGGATTTCAAGATGCTGCATCTCCACTTATGGAGGAGTTAATTTTTTTTCATGATCATGCAATAATAATTTTGGTTATAATTATTAGTTTAGTGGGTTATGCTGCTTTATTTCTTATAGTTAATAAATTTACTTGTTGCTCGTTAGTAGAAGGACAAGAAATTGAAACAATCTGAACAGTAATTCCTGCTCTAATTTTAATTTTTTTGGCATTGCCTTCTCTTCGGTTATTATATTTACTTGATGAAATTGGAAATTGTAGTTTAACTGTAAAAAGAATCGGTCATCAGTGATATTGAAGTTATGAATACTCAGATTTTTCAAATATTGAATTTGATTCTTATATGATTCCTACAAATGAACTAGAACCTGGAGACTTTCGATTATTAGAAGTTGATCATCGTATTGTCTTACCTACTGAAACTGATATTCGTGTTTTAGTTACTTCAGCAGATGTTATTCACTCATGGACTGTGCCATCTTTAGGTGTAAAGGTAGACGCTGTCCCAGGACGTCTTAATCAATTAGGATTTTTTATTAAATATCCTGGTGTGTTTTATGGACAATGTTCTGAAATTTGCGGAGCTAATCATTCATTTATACCTATTGTAATTGAAGCTATTCCATTAAAAAATTTTATAGGATGAATTATTAACGTTTCTGAGTAAAAAGTTAGTTAAAAAATAATATAAGATTGTCAGTCTTACGTTACTAATTAAATTTAGTACTCTTTAATGCCTCAATTATCTCCTCTAAATTGAATTTTACTTTTTATATTATTTTGATCTGCAGTGTTAACGTTGTCAGTATTAATTTGATGGTCTAATAAAATTTATTTTAAAAAAGAAAACTTAAGTTCTCTTGATTTAAAGAAAAATAAATGAAATTGATAAGAATGTTTATAGATATTTTTTCTTCTTTCGATGATAATAATCAGGTTTTTATGTCATTATATGTTCTTATATGAATGTTTTCGCTTATATTAATTCTTCTTTTTAGTTCTAATTACTGAGTTATGGCTCCCCGATGAACAAAGATAATAAGAATTTTTAAGGACACTGTTTCTTCACAAATTTTTCGGTCTTATGGAATTAATATAGGAGGATTTATAAATGTTATCACGGCTTTATTTTTATTTTTAATTATAATGAATTTATCTGGACTTATTCCATATGTATTTAGACCAACTAGTCATCTGGCTGTATCTCTTTCTTTTGGTTTACCCCTTTGACTTTCCTTAATTGTATCTGCAATTGCTTTCAATACAAGATCTGTGGTTGCAGGTCTTCTTCCTACGGGGGCTCCAGCTCCTTTAAACCCATTTCTAGTTATTATTGAAACAGTAAGAATTATAGTTCGACCAATCACTCTTTCTGTTCGATTAACGGCTAATATAAGTGCCGGTCATATTGTATTAACTTTAATTGGTAACTACCTAACAACCAGAATATTTATTTCATCAATTTTTTCTATAGGGCTATTACTAATAATTCAAATTTTCTATACAATTTTTGAATTTGGTATTAGCCTAATTCAAGCTTATATTTTTTGTCTTTTAATTACTTTATATTCAGACGAGCATCCACATTAATTAGTATGGTAAATTTAGTTAAAAAATTATAAGTTGTAAAAGAATTGATTCCTATTCATCTTTGGGGTATGAACCCAATAGCTTTGCTTAGCTTATTTTACATATATTTGTTGGGAAGATTTAACTTCGTTAGTAGATCTACAGTCTATCGCTTTAGGACTCAGCCACCTAACAAACACACCAGGATATTTTCCATTTTCGATTTTGCAGGTCGAGGTTTTATAACATAAACTATAGTGAGTGTAGATAGTTAAATAAAACAAGGTTTAAAGATTTTTCTTTATGTTAAGCTTTGAAGGCTTATAGTTTTGTTTTAACTTAAAACCTTACCAGGAGGTTACGAACCTCTCCTAAGAAATCAAAATTCTTTGTGCCCTTACACCGCTTTGTAAAATAAAATATCTTTTTTAAATTATTTTAATCTTCTTACTTGGAAGGCAAGTGTACTAAGCATACTCAAAAGATATTTCTAATAAATTAATTTATACCTTTAGAATGAAAATCTAATGTGCTATATGATACACCATAGAAACTATATAGATATACCTAATATAGTACTTGGTTTTTTTATAGTTGTAATTAAAATGGAAAGCAAATTTTATGAAATTAAAAAGAAAAGACTTGGCTCTGATCTGTTTGTATGGCAAAGACTAAAAAAAACACATGGTTTTTCTAGAAAGAAGCGAGGTGAGGAACTAAAGTAGTTTTAAATTAATAATTTATAACATATTTCTTCCTTAAAGTATTATTAGATGCATAAAATGCTTTGAAAGTCCCGTTAGCACCAGTGTTGAAGTTTAATTAAGAGTGAAAGCTTGTATTAATTTAGTAAATATAAATTTGGTTAATTTGGTGCCAGCATCCGCGGTTAAACCAAGAAATTAGGTCATATATTTTTGGTAAAAAGATAGTTAAATATTAATAAATATAAGTTTTTAAATGGTTTATAAAAAAGTGAAATTTATATATAAATTTTAAAATTAGTAACAACTTAATAAATTGAATCTATGAAAGTCTTGAGGGAAACTGGGATTAGATACCCCATTATTCTTGATTGTAAAATAATGAAATCTACCAGAGTAGTATGAATAAAATAATAATTTAAAACTCAAAGGGCTTGGCGGTGTCTTAGACCACTTAGGGGAACCTGTCTCGTAATCGATAATCCACGTTACACCTAACCTTTTTTTGTATAATTCAGCTTGTATACCATTGTCGTCAGGTAACTTTTAAAAAACTATAAGTTAGCTACAAATCCTTAAGTTAAAACGTCAAATCAAGGTGCAGCCTATAAAAAGGAGTAGATGGGTTACAATTAATATTTATAATTACGAATAATTTATTAGAACTATGATTGGAAGGAGGACTTAAAAGTAAATTAGATTATATAAATATTTTGAATATGGCTCTGAGATGTGCACACATCGCCCGTCGCTCTTGTTGAAAAATAAGATAAGTCGTAACATAGTAGAGGTAATGGAAATTGTCTCTAAATAAAATATTAAAAACATAGTATAATAAAATACATTCCACTTACACTGAAAATATACTTAATAATAAGTTGTTTTTAATAATTTATAATATATTAATTTAAAATCCATTAATTATCTAATAAATCTAAACATTATTAAATTTAGTAAAGGTGTTTAAAATTTTATGTCATTATTAGTAACTAAGTACTGTAAAGGAATACTATTAATAATAAAAAAGAAAAAATGAATCTTTTTACCTTTTGCATCATGGTTTAGCTAGATTTAAATTGAATATACTTCAATTTCTCGAAATTTAATGAGCTATTTTTAGTTTACATGTTAGTGTAAAATCAGTAGTTGTAGCAAAAACTTTTTTAAAACTAAGAATAGAGATGAAATTTTATTCGCATTAAATGATAGCTAGTTCTTTTTAAAATGCATATAAGTGCTTAAAATTGAATTATTTCTGCAATATTTTAGCAGATATTTAGATTCAATTTAATTAAATTTTTAAGGATAAGCTTAGAAATTTTTATTATAAGAACGTTTTAATCATATACTTAAATTTGAGCTTGAAAATAGCTATTGTAAATATAGATTTTGTTACAATTTCATTATTTATTTAAATGTATAATTATTTTGTTTTAATTTAAAAGAAAGAGAACTCAAAAATTAATCTAGTGTTATTTTTATGCTAAGATGAGTATTTTTATAAATTAAATAATCTAGAAATAAAGAAAATGAGATTATAATTTAATTATTATTTATAAATCTTAAAAAGGAACTCGGCAAATTTATATTCTGCCTGTTTATTAAAAACATGGCTCCTTGTTAACAATAATAAATAAGGAGTTGGACCTGCCCGGTGAAAATTTTTAACGGCCGCGGTACTCTGACCGTGCAAAGGTAGCATAATCATTTGCCTTATAATTGAAGGCTAGTATGAATGGTTTGACAAGAATATGACTGTCTCTTTATAGATTTATTAGAATTTTATCTTAAGGTGAAGAAGCCTTAATTAAATTAATAGACAAGAAGACCCTGTCGAGCTTTAAAAAACTTAATAGAACTAAATATAAATCAAAAAGAAAAAATTGACTATTAAAAACTTTAGTTGGGGCGACTGAGGAATAAATAAAGCTTCCTTTATTTTTTGAAATATATAAATTTAGATCCAAAAATTTTGATTAAAAAAATTAGTTACCGCAGGGATAACAGCATTATCTTTTTTAAGAGTTCTTATCGAAAAAAAGGTTTGTGACCTCGATGTTGGACCAGAATATCCCAAAGATGCAGAAGTCTTTAAAGGTTGGTCTGTTCGACCATTAAAATTCTACGTGATCTGAGTTTAGACCGGCGTGAGCCAGGTCAGTTTCTATCTTTAATTACTTAAGTATACTTAGTACGAAAGGACCAGTTTACTATAAGTTGTCATATTAATTAAGAAAAAATATAAGAATAACTTAAAAAATCAAATTAGCAAAATTTAATGCAATTGACTTAGGCTCAATAGATATAGGTGAAATACCTTTATTTGATAAAATAAAGATAGCAGATAAAGTGCATTAGGTTTAAGCCCTAAATATAAAGATGAAATTTCTTTTCTTTATAATGTTTCTATCAATTGTTTCTTCTATCTTTACTTATATTTGCATTTTATTAGCAGTTGCTTTTTTTACTTTATTGGAACGAAAAGGATTAAGATACATTCAACTTCGAAAAGGACCTAATAAAGTAGGACTTATAGGACTCCCACAACCGATCGCAGATGCAGCAAAACTTTTGACAAAAGAGATTGCAAAACCATCTATAGCAAATTATTCACCTTACTTTGCAGCACCTATTCTTAGTTTTATCTTGGCTCTTTTACTTTGACAATTGTATCCAAGATTATATTCTGTTTCATATTTTAAGTGAGGTATTTTATTCTTCCTTTGTGTATCAGGAATAAATGTGTATGGGACTCTCTTAGCTGGTTGAGCTTCTAATTCGAAATATGCTTTATTAGGTAGCCTACGAGCCATCGCTCAAACTATTTCATATGAAGTAAGAATAGCTTTAATTTTATTATTTCCTCTTTTTATAGTAGGAAGTTTTAATTTTCTTGAAATTAAGGAATCTCAGGAATTTATTTGATTTAGAATTATTATGCTACCATTAGCTTTAATATGATTTACTACCTGTGTAGCAGAAACAAATCGAGCACCATTTGATTTTGCAGAAGGAGAATCTGAGCTTGTTTCTGGATTCAATATTGAATATGGAGCAGCTGGATTTGCCCTAATTTTTTTGGCAGAATATGCAAATATTTTAGTAATAAGTTTATTTTCAGCACTGTTATTCTTTGGAGGAAGATCATTTGTTATCATCGAGAGTGATTTAGGCTTTATGTTTAAAGTCCTAACTTTTTCCTTTATTTTTATTTGAGTTCGAGCAAGATATCCACGCTTTCGATACGATCTGTTAATAAACTTAACATGAAAAAGTTTTTTACCTACAGCGCTTTCATTTCTTTTATTTATTGCTTTATTAAGTTACTCAATTTATTTTTAATCGAAGTTGTAGTTTAAAAAAATATTAGCATTGGAAGTTAAAGAATAGGATGTGTCCTACATTTCGAAAAATGAGTGCTTTAGTTATTTTTAGATTAAGTTTTTCTAGCCTTTTAATATTACCTTTAATAAATCAGCCATTAAATCTTGGCTTAGTAATTATAATATCAACCCTTTGAATATGTGTAGTAAGTGCTATTACCTTATCCTCCTGATATAGCTATATTTTATTTTTAATTTATGTAGGAGGTTTACTAGTAATATTTGCTTACGTAGCAGCATTATCACCAAATGTATTATTTGGGAAAAGAACACCAATACTATTTTTTCTTACCATAAGGGTTTTATTCATAGTTGTAATATTCTTTTTTCCTATTGTTGATTCATCTTCTACAAGGGATATTTATTCTTATAACACACTAAAATTTTTAAAAACATATAGTGCTGAAATGGTTTCTCCCCAAATAGTTTCTATTCTTGTGGGCTTGGCTATTATTTTATTAATTAATCTTATTGTAGTTGTAAAAATTTGTTATTATCAACGTGCTTCATTACGCCCATACCAAAATTAAAATAATGATCACATGCGAAGCCCAGTTCGAAAAATTCATCCGGTATTAAAAGTTGTTAACGGTGCATTTGTTGACTTACCAGCCCCCTCAAATTTATCAATTTGATGAAACTTTGGCTCTTTATTAGGACTCTGTTTAATTATACAAATTGTTACTGGCTTGTTTTTAGCAATACACTACAGAGCTCATGTTGATCTAGCATTTAGATCAGTTATACATATTAATCGAGATGTTATATATGGATGACTTCTACGTGCACTTCATGCAAATGGAGGGTCGTGGTTCTTTATTTGTATTTATTTGCATATTAGACGAGGTATATATTATGGTTCATATTTATATATACACACATGGAATATTGGCGTTGTTTTACTTTTACTTTCAATAGGAACAGCGTTTTTAGGTTATGTTTTACCCTGAGGACAAATATCTTTTTGAGGCGCAACTGTAATTACCAATTTACTATCAGCTATCCCCTATGTTGGAAAAATACTAGTAGAGTGGGTATGAGGAGGATTTGCAGTTGATAACGCCACCCTAACTCGTTTTTTTGCTTTACATTTTTTGTTACCATTTGCTATTGCTGGATTGGCTATTCTTCATATATTATTCTTGCATGAAACTGGATCCAATAATCCTTTAGGATTAAATAGAGACGGAGAAAAAATTCCATTTCATTCTTATTATACTTTTAAAGATTTAGTTGGATTTATTATGGTTATGTTTTTATTATCTATATTAGCTCTTTTTTCCCCTCAATTATTAACGGACCCTGAAAATTTTATCCCAGCTAATCCTTTAGTTACTCCAGTTCACATCCAGCCTGAATGATATTTTCTTTTTGCATATGCAATTCTTCGATCAATTCCAAATAAACTTGGAGGAGTCTTAGCATTAGCAGGTTCTGTATTAATTTTATTTATTATGCCATATACACATCAGGGAAAATTTCGATCAATAGCATTTTATCCTTTAAATCAAATTTTATTTTGAACCTATATTACTATCTTTTTCATCTTAACCTGAATTGGGGCATGCCCTGTAGAAGCTCCGTATGAACAAATTGGTCAAGTTTTTACTGTACTTTATTTTATATATTTTTTAATTTATCCTCCTTTCCAAAAATTGTGAGATAATATCTTAAACTGTTAAATCAGCCATTTCCTGGGGACAGTTTGTCTTGAAAACAAATTTAAAGTGTTCAATTCACTTAATAGCTTGACTTATAATTTTTACTTTTTTACCCAAAGCAACAAGAAATAATTTCATTCTTTGATTTACAAAACCAATGCTTTTCTATTAAGCTATTGTTGCATATTTCCAAAAATAAGAAATGAGAACATTTTACTTAACTTTATTAAGAATTTTAGGAATTATTATAGCATTTTTAACCTTATCTCTTCAATATAAACATTTATTAAGAATTCTATTAAGTTTAGAAGCTATTACCATAAATCTATTTATTTTAATATTTTCTTTATCCACTAATATTACATATAGAGGAGAAACTTCTTTAATTTTAATTACCTTAGGAGCCTGTGAAGCTAGACTAGGTTTATCTATCTTAGTTGCAATTATTCGTGCAGAGGGTAATGACTACGTTTCAAGATTTTCTATACATAAATGCTAGGATTAATTTTATTTAGTTTATTTGTACTATTAATACCCCTTTCTAAATGGTCTTGATATCACAAAAAGTGATCTTTAGCCATCGGAAGACTGCTTTCTATAATTCATTTATTTAACCCATTCTTTTCATATGAATCTTTAAGAAGACTAATCAGCTATGACACAATATCAAGACTCTTAATTTGTCTTACTTTATGAATTTCATTAGTTATAATATCAGCAAGTCAACAAAGTATTAAAATTAATAATAATAATTACCATATATTTTCTAACGTTGTCCTTATATTAAATTTAATTTTGATTATCACATTTATATGTTCTAGAAGCTTACTATTTTATTTTATATTCGAGGCTTCTTTAATTCCTACATTAATATTAATTTTAGGTTGAGGTTATCAACCTGAGCGACTACAATCCGGCATATATATAATAATTTATACTGTAAGTGCATCATTACCTCTTCTACTTACAATTTTATGAACAAGTTATAAACTTTCATCAAATCAAATACTAATAATTAATTCTTTACGCCTCCATGTCACTGAAATTGGATCTTCTTGAACGTGAAATATCCTAACTCTCTTGGTTTTTATAGCTTTTTTAGTTAAACTCCCAATGTTTTCAGTTCATTTATGACTACCTAAAGCTCATGTTGAAGCTCCTGTAGCTGGATCTATAGTACTTGCAGCCATTTTATTAAAATTAGGAGGATACGGAATCCTCCGTTTTTATCAATTTTTTAATTTTATTTCTTCTCAAACAACTATAATTTTATTTTCTTTAGCTATTTGAGGAGGTGTTTTAACTAGAATCATTTGCTTTCGTCAAGTTGATTTAAAATCTCTTATTGCTTATTCTTCTATTGGCCATATATCCTTAATACTAGCTGGTGCTTTTTCCAATAGATCTTGAGGGTGGAGAGGAGCTCTTATCTTAATGTTATCTCACGGATTTTGCTCCTCTGCTCTTTTTGCTTTGGCTAATTATACTTATGAAAAAACTCACACTCGAAGACTTTATATATCAAAAGGAATGCTTATATTTCTCCCTGTTTTAGCTATATGATGGTTTCTTTTTTGTATTATAAATATAGCTGCGCCCCCAAGAATCAATCTTCTAGGAGAAATTATGATTTTTCCCTCAGTAATCTTTAGTTCTAGATATTTTTTAATTTCATTAGGTTTAATAAGATTTTTAGCTGCTCTTTATAGAATATATTTATATACTGCTATTCAGCATGGAGGAAGACCAAAATTTATAAAACCATTCAATCAATTTAAATCATCTGGATTTACATTACTTTTTCTTCACTGAATCCCAGGTAATTTATTAATTCTTAAAAGAGAATTAATTTCAGTCTGAATTTGTCAAGTTAGTTTAAACAAAAACATCAGCTTGTGGATTTGAAAATAAAATTTATTTTACTTGACCATGAATTCAAAATTAAAATCTTCTTCTATTAGTTCTATTTTTTTACTTTCATACAGAATTATACTTTTTCCAGTTTCTATCATATTTTTTTTAAAAGATATTAATGTAATTCTTGAATGAGATATTTTTTATCTTAGTTCCTGTTCAATGACATTTATATTTATCTTTGACCCCATCAGATTAAGATTTAGAAACATTGTATGTCTAATTTCTGGTTGTGTAATAATATTTTCCTCCAGCTATATATCTCATGACCCATTTTTAAAACGTTTTACTTGATTAGTAATGCTATTTGTTTTATCAATAAACCTTTTAGTTTTTATTCCTAGATTGCCCGCTTTATTACTTGGTTGAGATGGATTAGGAATTGTTTCATTTGCCTTAGTTATTTATTACCAAAATATAAGGTCTTTAGGTGCTGGCATAATTACTGTTCTAGCCAATCGTGTTGGTGATGTTATAATTCTTATTTCTATCGGAATACTTGTTTTACAGGGTCATTGATCTATCATTTCAATATGAGACCACCATTTAACGATATGAACGGGAATAGCAATTACCTTAGCAGCTATAACTAAAAGGGCTCAAATCCCCTTTTCCAGATGACTCCCTGCTGCTATGGCTGCTCCTACACCTGTTTCTGCATTAGTTCACTCATCCACCTTAGTCACAGCCGGAGTTTTTTTAATTATTCGTTTTTTCCCTTTTTTAGATAATGTAGAAGGATTTAAATCTTTTTTACTTTTTACTTCAGTTTTAACACTATTAATGGCAGGAATCGGAGCTAATTTTGAAAATGATTTAAAAAAAATTATTGCTTTATCAACACTTAGTCAACTTGGAGTCATAATAATGAGACTTGGCATGGCAATGCCTTATCTAGCTCTTTTCCATTTATACACCCATGCTTTATTTAAAGCCTTATTATTCCTATGTGCAGGTATAATCATTCATAATAGATTAAATACTCAAGATATTCGACATATGGGTTTATTATTTTCCCAAGCCCCGTTAACTGTAACTTGTATAAATATTGCAAACCTATCTCTCTGCGGAGCCCCCTTTTTAAGTGGATTTTATTCTAAAGATCTAATCCTGGAAATTTCACTTAATAATCCTACTAACACAATTATAATTTTATTAATTTTTTTGGCAACTGGTATAACAGCAGCTTATTCCTTACGCCTATCATTATGCTCCCTTTGAAGTCCATTAAAAAATACCTCCTTTCATTCAAAACAAGAGTCTGACCCATACATTAATTGAGCTGTAACCATCTTAAGCTCAGCTGCGATTATCGCAGGATTTATACTACAAAATATCTTTTTAATATTCAGCCCACTACCAATTATTTTACCATCCAATCTAAAAATATTAACGATATTTGTAATTCTAATAGGCTTTTTTTTATCATTTATTTTATGAGATATAAGTTTTGAAATAAAAAAAACAGGAAAAATCAAGTTCTTCTTCACAACAATGTGATTTTTAGCTCTAATTTCAGCTCAACCTCTAACTAAATTTTCAATAAAACTAGGAACCAGTTTAATAAAATCAATTGACTTAGGTTGACTAGAAATCTTAGGGGGGCAAGGAATAGTTCACTTAACATCTGAAATAACATTTAAGAATCAGAATCTCCAAATTAAATTATTTAATTTCTTTATTTTTTTTATGTTATTATTTGTCTTATTGATTATTAAATTTTCTCTTGCATAATGCATTGATAGCTCAATAAGAGCATAGCACTGAAGATGCTAAGGTAGCATTATTGCTTTAAAGCAGCCATCGCTTGACGAGTAAGCGATGGCCTCCTTTGAAATAATGAGTTATTTTGTATGGCACGAAATCCATTTCACTTAGTTGAATTTAGTCCATGACCTTTAACGGGGTCTATAGGAGCACTTTTCTTAACATCTGGATTAGCAGGTTGATTTCACGGATATGGGCTTATAACAGTAGTTTTAGGTCTTGTATTAATTGGAATGACTATAATTCAATGATGACGAGATGTAATCCGAGAAGCTACTTTTCAGGGTTTTCATACTATGCAAGTATCAAAAGGGCTTCGTTGGGGCATAATTCTTTTTATTGTATCGGAAGTCTGTTTTTTCTTTGCTTTTTTTTGAGCATATTTTCATAGAAGATTAGCACCTAGTGTTGAATTGGGTTCTTGTTGACCTCCTGCAGGAATTGTACCATTAAATCCTTTTGAGGTTCCTTTATTAAATACAGGTGTCTTATTAGCGTCTGGAGTTACAGTTACTTGAGCTCATCATGCTTTAATAGAAGGATTTAACTTTGAAGGTTTGCAAGGCTTAGTTGCTACAGTTGTATTAGGTGTTTATTTTACTTTTTTACAGGCAGGGGAATATTATGAAGCTTCGTTTACAATTGCAGATGGAGCATATGGTTCTAGATTTTTTGTAGCTACGGGATTTCATGGTTTACATGTATTAATTGGAAGAACTTTTTTATTAGTGTGTCTTGCCCGTGTATGACTTCAACACTTTTCTGTAGGTCATCATTTTGGTTTTGAAGCTGCTGCATGATATTGACATTTTGTAGATGTTGTTTGATTGTTTTTATATATATCAATTTACTGATGAGGATGCTAACATTTCAAAAATAATGATTATCTTAGGTGACTGAGAATATTAAGTGTTAGATTTTTAATCTAAATACGGCATTAAATGGACTATGCCCCTAAGAAATAGATTATGGATATATATGACTCGGTACTTTAAGATAAAAGACCTGATTTGCATTTAGATAATAAGTTTATAGACTTTCGGGTCAAATAGTATAAAAAGCGAAAATTTGCGTTCGGTTTCGGCCCGTGTTTTGGGGATAATATTATCTTCTTTATACTATAGATGAAAGCCAAAAAGAGGCGTCTAGCTGTTAATTAGATAATTGTAAATTTATTACTCATTTAGATTGCTATAAAGTAAAGAGTGTTACGCCGGATGAACGGAAATCATTGATGTTGATTACTATGGGATATTATATTCTCTAACACTAAAGAATGATGAGAGGATTAATTAGAAGAAGTATTGCATTATTCTTGTCTTGTTTAGTAATAAGCTTAGGTTGAGTTCTTGCGAAACGAGCTATTAGAGATCGGGAAAAAAGATCTCCATTTGAATGTGGTTTTGACCCAATTAAATCAGCTCGTTTACCATTTTCATTACGATTTTTTTTATTAGCAATTATTTTTTTAATTTTTGATGTAGAAATTGTTTTACTTTTTCCAATTTTAGCTAGAATGACGAAAAGAATTTCATTAAATTTGATATATGCTTTATTTATTTTTTTGTTTATTTTAATTGTAGGTCTTTTTCACGAATGAAATGAAGGATCATTAGATTGAGCACAATAGAAGAAAAACTTGGAGTAAAACAAGGCTGCTAACTTTGTTTTGGGTAATTCGATTTTATCCTTTTTCTTATGTTTTCAAGACTTCCTTTTAGTTATATGTTTTTATTTGTGATAGGGACTGGTACACTTCTTTCTGTATCATCAATTCATTGGCTTAGAATTTGAGCTGGTTTAGAAATTAATCTTATTGGATTTTTACCTATATTAATTTATCAAAAAAGAATCTCAGAAAGAGAATCTGCAGTTAAATATTTTATCGTACAAGCTTTAGGTTCTAGATTCCTAATATTTGGAAGTTTATTAGCTTTTAATTCTTCTTTCAGTTGAAATATACATGTACTATCTTACTTAGGAAATGTTGGCTTGATTATATTAATAGTAGGATTGTGTGTAAAGTTAGGATTATTTCCATTTCATTATTGATTACCCAGAGTAATAGCAGGTTTGCCGTGGATATCTTGCTTATTGCTGGCTACATGACAAAAATTTGCACCTTTATTTTTAATATTATCATTGCTTGATTTAAATTATGTATATATAACAATTTTTATGTTTAGTTTTATGAGAATAGGCTCAAGTTTAATTGGGGGTTTTGGCGGAATTAACCAAACTCAAGTTCGTGCTCTTCTTGCTTATTCTTCTATTGGGCACTTAGGATGAATAACTTTTGCAGCTTTGCACAGTGAATGAAGGTTGAAAGTTTATTTTATTATTTATATTATAATTTCAGTTTCAGTTTTCTTAAGATTATGGTTAAGAGATTCCGGAACTATGAAAAACATTAATAATTTAAAAGTCTCTATGTTTTTACAAATAAGGGTAATATTACTTTTATTATCTTTAGGTGGTCTTCCTCCTTTACTTGGTTTTATTCCAAAGTTAATAGTGATTATAATTAGAAGATCAATGCCATGACTTTATGTTATTATAATTATAATTCTTGGATCTTTAATAAGTTTATTTTATTATTTAAGTTTATTTTTTTCTTTTTTTCTAAGAACTAGTAAGAAACAAGGTTTCAATTCATCGAAAACAGATTTCAATTCATTAATTGTCATGATTAATGTTTTTAATCTCTTTGGGGGTGTTATTGTTTTGACAATTGGCTTAATAAATGTATTTTAAATAAAATAAATTTTTATTGAGAAATAA